CAGTTGTAACATCTCAATAGCTTCAGCAAGACGTGGAAAACGAGTATTACAGATCGGATGTGATCCCAAACATGATAGTACATTCACTCTTACAGGATTCCTAATACCAACTATTATAGATACTTTGCAATCGAAGGATTATCATTATGAAGATGTTCGGCCCGAAGATGTTATTTATAAGGGTTACGGTGGAGTGGATTGTGCAGAAGCCGGAGGACCACCAGCGGGAGCTGGATGCGGGGGATATGTAGTAGGAGAAACGGTTAAATTATCGAAAGAATTGAATGCTTTTTATGAATATGATATTATTCTATTCGATGTACTAGGGGACGTGGTTCGTGGGGGTTTTGCTGCTCCATCGAATTATGCGGATTATTGTATTATCATCACGGATAATGGATTCGATGCTCTATTCGCAGCTAATCGTATTGCTGCTTCTGTTAGGGAAAAAGCTCATACGCATCCGTTACGATTAGCAGGTTTAGTGGGGAATCGAACATCCAAGAGGGATCTTATTGATAAATACGTAGAAGCCTGCCCGATGCCCGTATTAGAAGTACTACCTCTCATTGAAGACATTCGAGTCTCCAGAGTAAAAGGTAAAACATTATTTGAAATGGCTGAATCTCAATCAACTCCCAATTATGTTTGTGATTACTATTCAAATATAGCAGATCAAATACTATCTCAACCGGAAGGGATCGTACCGAAGGAAGTTCCAGATAGAGAATCGTTTAGTTTACTTTCCGATTTCTACTTGAATCCCGGTCATGGAAAACAAAAGGATACTCGAGATACTCAAGAAACTCCGCTTGATTTTACGATGATTCGAGATCATAGTTATAACTTCTGTTCGTATCCCTTTTTGAGGAAACTTTTCTATGAAGACTCTCGAAACTCTCACTTTTGAATGCGAAACTGGCAATTATCACACTTTTTGTCCTATTAGTTGTGTGGCTTGGTTGTATCAGAAGATTGAAGATAGCTTCTTTCTAGTGGTAGGTACAAAAACTTGTGGTTATTTCTCACAAAATGCTCTTGGAGTTATGATCTTCGCAGAACCCCGTTATGCAATGGCAGAATTGGAAGAGGGGGATATCTCGGCTCAATTGGATGATCAAGAGGAATCAAAAAGACTTCGTCTTCGAATAAAAAGGGATAGAAATCCTAGTGTTATTATATGGATTGGCACATGCACTACAGAAATCATAAAAATGGATCTGGAAGGCATAGCACCCAAACTAGAGACTGAGCCCGGAGCACCCATCGTAGTAGCAAGGGCCAATGGATTGGATTATGCCTTTACCCAAGGGGAAGATACTGTATTGGCTGCCATGACGCATCGCTGTCCGGAACACAAATCATTGGAGTATAAACAGAAACAGGACCTGATTTATGATTCAGACATCCCTCCGATAGAGCCGAGGAGGGATAATCTGAAAGGGAAGAAATCGGAAATTCATCCTCCTTTAGTTCTTTCTGGATCCCTACCCTCAACCGTAGCTCCTCAACTCAATTCGGAATTGGAACGTCAATCTGTTCGAGTATCGGGTTGGTTACCTTCCCAGAGATATACCGAACTTCCAGCATTGGGTGAAGGAGTTTATGTCTGTGGTGTAAATCCATTCCTAAGTCGTACAGCAACAACCTTGATGCGGCGCAAGAAATGCAGGTTAATCGGAGCACCCTTTCCAATAGGTCCTGATGGAACACGTGCCTGGATTGAGAAAATTTGTTCCGTCCTTGGTATTAAACCTCACGGTTTAAAAGAGAGAGAGAATCAGGTTTGGGATAATCTGAAGGATTATCTTGGGCTAATAACTGGAAAATCTGTATTTTTCACGGGGGATAATCTCTCAGAAATCTCTCTAGCGAGATTCTTAATTCGATGCGGAATGACCGTTTACGAGATAGGTATTCCTTATATGGACAAACGATATCAAGCTGCTGAGTTAGCTCTTTTACGAAATACTTGTAAAGAGATGGGTATACCCACGCCACGGATCGTGGAGAAACCGGATAATTATAATCAAGTACAACGTATGCGCGAATTACATCCTGATTTAGCCATTACTGGAATGGCTCATGCTAATCCGTCAGAAGCGAGAGGGATTGACACGAAATGGTCCGTCGAGTTCACTTTTGCTCAAATTCATGGATCTACCAACGCGAGAGATGTGCTTGAACTGGTTACTCGTCCTTTGCGGCGTAATAATAATTTGGAACATTTAGGTTGGACCGATCTGTCGAAACAGACAACCACTCGACTATCTACTAATCGAGAGATAGTAAGGATTGATCGTTAATAGAAACAATTATGGAGAGTTTTCAGTTCTTAATCATAATATTTTTTCTTTATGATTAAGAACCCTATTGATAATCGTGGAAAAAAATGTTATCTTATTTATGGAAATGCTAGAAAAGCATTATCAATTTCACATTGTATAAATGGAATCAGAAGATTCTTATGAACATAGGAAGTGTTGGATTATCGTTGTATCTATTACAAGTTTCATTACTAGCATGGATAAGAGTAGCAGGTCCTTTTATACTATTCGGACTCTATTATGGATTCCTTGCAACATTACCTGTTGGACCTTCTCAGATCATATCGATAAGATCCTTTCTTTTGGGAGGGAATCTTAGTGGTATAGTCGCTGTGAGTGGCTCGATGTTGGGACAGCTACTAGTATTCTCATCAATATATTGTTCACCCCTATATATATTGTTGATAAAACCCCATGTGATAACTCTGCTAATATTACCATACATGTTATTCTATTGGTTCCGAACCAAAGATTTGCTGGATTATCAAACTCTACGTCCTATTGAGTCAATGAATGATCCTCGAATTCGTAATATATTCCTGGATAGTCTTATATTTCAATTGTTAAATCCCATTCTTCTACCAAGTCCCGTATTAGCTAGATTGGTTCATCTTTTTCTTTTTCGTTATAGTAATAGTGTGGTTTTTGTAATAAGTAGTTTCCTAGGTTGGTTAGTCGGTTATACATCGTTTAGCAATTCATCCAGATTACTCTTGATTCGCATAGAACGTGATTCACCTATACTCTATCTTCTAATCAAGCGTGTTATATACCGAACTTTTAGTATTATTATTCTAATTCTAATATTTATGAATCTGGGTAGAGCTCCAGTACCTCTTTTTACTAGGAAATTCGATGAAGAGTTTGTCTTGTTTGACAGAAGTCTTAGGGAATTACCGGATTCGATACTATGGCTCTTCAAACCATGGCCCACTTCTTTTTTCGATCAGTACAAGTGGAATCGACCACTACGGTATATCGGGAATAGTCGATTCAGTCGTAATGCTCCTGCAAAGAGACAGGTATCCAATTATTTCTTTGACAAATGTTCGACTGATGGTAAACAAAGAGTATCTTTCACAGCTCTGCCTAGTTTGTCCATCTTCGAAAAACAATTAAAGGAGTCCTTGAATAGTTCGGATATATTCCTGTCGACAGATGATTATTATAAGGAATGGATCTCCAGTAAAATGGATCGGAAAAAAGCTTTGAATAATGAATCAAAGGATCGAATTGGATCTATAGATACTGGATCTACTATTCGAGAAGCAATAGAGAAAAAGACTGGATTGTATACGAGAAGAAGAAGGAAGTTGGCTAAGATTCATGACCCTTTCCTGAGCAATTCATATCGTATAAGGATTCCGACACCACAATCACCTTGGATCTTATCCGATTTGCTGGCACCAAGAACGGACCACAAGAACAGATATAGAGAGAAGCATAGGAAGGATTATGGTAATAAGATTCAGAATTTGGTTTCTACCCAGTATCAGGGATCGAACCGTGATAAAATTCCTCTTCCTTGGGATGCAATACCCAAAAGTGCTCGACGAACATTCTTATTCATGTTCGGAAGATCAAGGGATATTAGAATTAAAAGGATTCTGAATGAAATTAATATTCTAACGAGAAAGACTGAATTATTACATATAACTTGGGAACAAGTGTTCAAACTTCCTCCCATAGAACGAGCTTTATTTTTCATTCATTTCAAAGAAGATATTGGTAGTTGGAATTGGACCTATTTTTTGGATGCATTCCCAAAGGATTCTATTAAAACAAAAGATTCTTTTTTCTCCATGGAACGAGAAGTATCTTTACTTCCCAGAATTGAAGAAATGCAAAAGGAATTACCTCGCAAGACTCACTTAATATCTAATAATAAATTTGATGTTGCAGGTGGGCTCACCGATGTTCGTAACAGAAAATTGAAAAACTTAGGAATCAGTGTCGCAAAAACGAAACTAAGAACGAAAAGACTCGTGAAACGTTTCTCACAATCTTCCGATTTTCGTCGAAGATCAATAAAGGGTTCTATGCGTTCTGGTAGACGTAAAGTATTGGTGTGGAGAATGTTCCAAGCCGATGCACATTCGCCTTTCTTTCTGAGACTAATGGAAATGCCTACTCTTTTCCAATCCCCTTTCGAAGGATCAACTACCAGAGATTACAAAGGATTAACCACCGACAGAGAGATAGGAACTATTCAACTTGGGAATAATTCAGTATCTAACTCATCTTCAAAAAACGTGAAGAAATCGAAAGCTGATCGTCCGGCTATCGCAGCTAGATTGGATATCGGTTCCATCCAAACCGGTAGGGGTCTTTTATTAGTTTTCCAATCGAATTTCAGAAAATACATAAAATTACCCATATTAATAACACTCAAGAATCTGGGTCGTATCTCATTGTTCCAGACTCCCGAATGGGGTGAGGATTGGAGTGAATGGAATCAGGAATCTCATGTTAAATGTACTTATGATGGTGAGGAATTCTCGGACACTCGGTTACCGGGTCGTTGGTTGAAAGAAGGTCTTCAGATAAAGATTCTATATCCCTTTCAATTAAAACCCTGGCATCCTCATAAGACGAAACGATCGAGTATTCTGGAGGAGAATAAGAATCTCGAATCTCTTAGGGGATCGAGAATCAAAAGGAGAAAATATATTAGAACGAAGAAAATTCGAATTTACTTACTCAACAGCCTGGGGATTCCAAACGAATGTACCTTTCGGAAATATTAAGAAACAACCTTCTTTTTGGAAACCCATCAGGAAGAGTTTGAGAAAGATCTGGAAGAATACTATTTTATTGAGAACTAAACGAATATTCCAGCTTTATACCAAATTAGGTACATCGACGAATTCCAAATCAAGTGCATCAACGAAAGAATTCAATCTCCATAAGAGATCCAAAAATATTCGAGAGAATTATACTCGAATTGATACTACCGAGAAAAATACTCCATCTGATACTCGATCTGGAAATAGAGATGCAATAGATACTAGATCGAATATTGGGATAGTGGACCAAGAATCAATTCATTTCGATAATGAACAGAAATCGATTGATATTAGTAATGAGAAACCATTGCCGGAAATTCAGGATCGATTTGTATTGGAAACCCAATCGAATGCTCGGAAATCCAATAATTTGGTAACCCCAAGGATCGATCAAACCGGACAGATTACTAGAACATCCCATCCCAGTGATGCAGAAATAGATAGAAGATTGAAGGATGGGGATCTTACCATCAATCTGATATTGGAAAAGCAATTGGTTCAAACTCAACAAAGGATCTCAAGATTCCGTAGATCGACTGCACAATTGATCCGAAATCGTTTTTTCTCAATAGGAATCTTTTTTGGAAGAATAAACAGAACTATTTTTCATCGTTTTACCCGTTTTATTCGGTTCAATGTACAACTAATAGGAGTAATGAAAGATATTTTGGAGATCCATAGAGAAACGCAACATCAACATTTGGCTATTCCTAACAGGGATAGTAAGATTTTGCAGGTTGACAATAATCAGTCTATGGGATCAATATCTCAAGCATATATTTATAACGAATTATGGCACACAAGCACAACAGCCAAGTTGGATTTGGATCATTTATTGAGAACTATCGAGGAGAAGGATTGGCAATTTGTACGGGAGGATCCTGACGACGATGGGGATTGGGAAGAGGATTGGGATTCTCCAGAGAATTCCGATAATTCGGATAAGAATCGGAAATCTTTGAAGTATTATGATGACGAGGAAAAATCTTGGTATTTTCTAAGGGATCCTGATAACACGAAGGAAAGGATCATATATAGATATATTGACGAACAAATCGAAGATTTCCTTACAACACAAGGACTTCTTAAAGAACCTCAGGATTTTAATGAGAATGATTGGAATAAATGGTTACACTGTCTTGACAGATACGAATTACCTTCAAGAATGTGGTATAAAATAGCACCACAGAAATGGAGGGTCGAAGTTGGAGAATATTGGAAATCTAAAGAAGGTCTTCCCAATGAACGGAATGAATACGTCCCTTATAAGGAACAGGATGAATATTCAATATATATCGAAGATCCTTCATTGAAAGACCGAATGAAGAATCTTAATAAACGTTATAAATACAATTATTTCTCATATAGTTTCCTCGATTATACACAAGATGCGAATATCAAAGGATTCCCGGTATGGCGGAATAATATAGAAAAAGATAGTCTTTTCAGTAATCTTATCGATAAACTCAATGAGAGAAAAAATAAGAGAAAGAAAACTCCGCGAATCCTCAATGCACAAAGTAATGTTGATTTAGAATCCGATCCAATGTTCTGGTTAGTCCCGGATCTTACAGAAAGAAGAAGTGTATATGGAACGAAATCAATAATTGTACCTAAGACTTCCATTCTACAGAAGAAAACTGTTCTTTCTATGAAAGAACAATTTCGAAGATTAAGCATGGATTATAGATTTCAGGAACGGAAGGTTAAATCAGACCAAATGTATCTAAAGGAGAGGGAGAGTCATTATTATATCTTTCGATGGAAATGGAAATCCGAAGCATTAGAGAGAAAACTGCAAAGATTGAAAGATCTAATATCTCTGATTAGTATATTAGAGAATGAGCAGGATCTTACTGCGTTTTGTGTCAATATGGGTATAGATGCAGAATTATTGAATATGTTTTTTACCGAGACTAAACGTGAAGTCTTAAACCAATTCTTAACTGTTTCAGCGCATCGTTTACCGCGGATATTTGATGATCAGATTCTGATGTATAAAATGGTTAGTACTCTATTGAAATTCAGGAATAGATTCAGGGGAAGATTGGATAGGGATATCTTTAACCGATGTATATCACGTTTATCGCTCATCGATAGAAAGAAAGAGAAGGGTCTTTCTTATTTCTACAATATCGAAGATCTTTTACTTCCGAGACGTCGTAGAGAATCACGATTCCTGGGATCCTTACCCGTTCCAAAACCTTTCGGATGCAAAAAGTACTTTCCGGATCCCGATTCTCGGATGAAGGAGATGAATGAGACTCAAGAGTCTAGGGATTCGAATCAAACTCAAAAGATTAAACGTTCTCTTTGGCCTGGTTATCGGCTAGAAGAATTAGCTCGCATTAATAGATTCTGGTTCAGTACGAATAACGGAAGTCGATTCGCTATGCTAAGGATCCGTATGTATCCCTCGTCCTAGGTAGAAAAAGAAGAAATAGATTCAAGAATCTATTTAATAGAGATCACTAAACTGTTAGTAATCCTAATCGGAAATATGACCAATCAATTGATTCTCTATCAATGAGATGTCTCCTTATCGATAGAGAATCAATTATAAATGGGGGATTAATAACTGGACCTATTTAGTTATTCAATAAATTTTATTTTTATGAATAAAAAAAAAAATTCGTTACTCAAATTGATACTATTCAGATCGATGAGAAGAATTAGAGAAGAATTATCTGAAATGGATTCGAGGAACAATTATTATTATGGATAAAAAAATATCCCTCGATTCGTCGTCGATTCGTGAGGGAAATACAGGGTCAGTTGAGTTTCAAATATTCCGTTTGACTAACCGAGTCTTAAAACTTACCTCCCATTTAAAATTGCATTCCAAAGACTATTCCTCTCAAAGGGGATTGTGGAAAGTATTAGGGAAACGCAAGCGCCTCTTGGGTTATTTAGCTGAAAATGATCCAATTTGGTACGAGGAATTAATAGGTAATTTGGGTATTCGTGGATCAAAAAGGCGTTGATTCGATTTCATAGGGATATATTTTTTATCCCGATGTATAAAGAATGAATTACTGAGGATCCAATGTTTTTCTAGTGAAGCTGGGTTTATAGAATAATAATGGAGGGAGGGTAACATATGACCATGCTTGCTACGAAGAAAGATCCCATGATAGTAAGTATGGGTCCCCATCATCCATCGATGCATGGTGTTCTTCGACTTATTGTTACTCCAGATGGTGAAAATGTTATTGATTGCGAACCGATACTGGGCTATTTACATAGAGGAATGGAAAAGATTGCTGAGAACAGGACGATTATACAGTATCTTCCCTATGTAACACGATGGGATTATTTAGCTACCATGTTTACGGAAGCAGTAACAGTAAATGCACCGGAGAGATTAGCCAATATTCAAATACCTAAAAGGGCTAGCTATATAAGAATGATTATGCCGGAGCTAAGTCGAATAGCTTCTCACTTGTTATGGCTCGGACCCTTCATGGCTGATGTTGGTGCACAAACCCCTTTCTTCTATATATTCAGAGAAAGGGAAATGATATATGATCTATTCGAAGCTGCTACAGGTATGCGAATGATGCATAATTATTTCCGCATCGGAGGAGTAGCTGTGGATTTACCTTATGGGTGGGTAGACAAATGTTTGGATTTTTGTCATTATTCCTTACCTAAGGTCGATGAATATGAACAGCTTATTACAAATAATCCTATCTTTCTGGAACGAGTGGAAGGAATAGGTGTTATTGGTAGAGAAGAAGCGATAAATTGGGGTTTATCAGGACCCATGCTACGAGCCTCGGGGGTTCGATGGGATCTTCGCAAAGTAGATCATTACGAATGTTATGATGAATCGGATTGGCAGATTCAATGGCAGAAAGGAGGAGATTCATTAGCTCGTTATTCGGTACGGATCGGGGAAATGAGAGAGTCTGTGGGAATTATTCAACAGGCTTTAAAACTCCTTCCGGGAGGTCCATATGAGAATTCGGAAGCTCGGCGCCTTAATCAACATAAAAATGTCGAATGGAATGATTCCGACTATCGATTCATAGGTAAAAAATCCTCTCCTACTTTCAGATTACCCAAACAAGAACATTATGTAAGAATAGAAGCTCCTAAAGGAGAATCAGGAATTTTTCTGATCGGAGATGATAGTATATTTCCCTGGAGATGGAAGATTCGTCCGCCCGGTTTTATCAATCTGCAAATTCTTCCTCAACTAGTAAAAGGAATGAAACTAGCCGATATTATGACAATACTAGGTAGTATAGATATTATTATGGGAGAGGTTGATCGTTGAAATGGTAACTGGTACAACAAATTTCGAAGAACGAATAGTTGAATTATTCGAGCAATTGGGACTTTCGAGAGATTCTCCTGAATCGATCTGGATTCTAATATCCATTCTTACTCTTATCGCAGGAGTTGTAATAGGAGTATTAGTTATTGTATGGCTCGAACGAAAAATATCGGCGGGAATACAACAGCGTATTGGACCTGAATACGCGGGTCCTTTGGGGATTATTCAGGCTCTGGCAGATGGAATCAAACTCCTATTGAAAGAAGATATTATTCCGGCCAGAGGCGATGCTTGGCTATTCAATATTGGACCGGCTATGGTAGTCATACCTGTTCTCATAAGTTATTTAGTAATACCTTTCGGGCAACACATCATTCTAGCTGATCTGAGTACAGGTGCATTCTTTTGGATCGCCATTTCGAGTATTGCTCCCCTCGGACTTCTCATGGCAGGATATGGTTCGAATAATAAATATTCCTTTTTGGGTGGTCTTAGAGCTGCTGCTCAATCTATTAGTTATGAAATACCTCTAGCTTTATGTATATCATCCGTATCCCTACGTGCGATTCGTTAAACAAAGAGGAAAAAGAAGGATTTTGGAAGAAATAATCCTTCATCGACTCGACTAGATAACTGGATAATCATATGGGTGAGATCGAACAGCTTATTGCAGTAATAGGATCGAGTCCCATCCTCTATGTACAAGAGTGAAAGCGTGTCGAGCGGTAGGAACCGTGTACCCCAGGTATAAGATTAGTTGTCGAAGCCTGACGCGGGGACGAATAGATATGAAGTTTCCAATATCATATTTGAGATTGAGCAAGAGTGGATGGTCAGGAACACTAAGATACGCAAAAGATTAGTGAGGAGGATAAAGAGATATATCTCATTAGATGTTTCTCAGAATCGGATAAGGACTTAGCTCTGGTAGAGATGACTAAGTAGTACTTCCTTAGAACCCCGATCTTGAGTATATTCCTATCCACTTGAATCATGATTATCCGGAACGAAGTAATCCTTTCAACAGTTCCTTCGACTCTTACGAAGAATGATCAGTGAAATACCAGAATCTCTTCTAAAAAGTAGTCCCGTGAATTCTGAGATTCCGAAAACTTTTTTTTTTTTCCTTCTATGAAATCTGAAACTCCTTTTGGAGATAAAGGAGAGATAGACTTGAAGAATGATCAATCATTATTCGAATTCGAAGAATTAGAACCAATAAATAACTGGAAAGGCTGAGATGGATTCAAAAGCTCTCATTTCTTGTAGCAAACGGAATCCCGTTAGTCAATGTTGAGAATCCTTCTACAATCATCTTACGAAATAAGAATGATTTAGTATTAAGTTCTTTCTTGATAACTTATGAGGAGCCGTATGAAGTTGTAATTTCATGTACGGTTTTGGAATAGGGATGGTAATAATAATTGTACCATCGACTATAATTATCTGATAGTTTAAGTACAGTTGATATAGTTGAGGCGCAGTCTAAGTATGGTATTTCGGGATGGAATCCGTGGCGTCAACCTATAGGTTTCATAGCTTTTTTTATATCTTCATTAGCGGAATGTGAAAGGTTGCCCTTTGACCCACCTGAAGCAGAGGAAGAATTAGTAGCAGGTTATCAAACTGAATATTCAGGTATAAAATTCGGTTTATTTTATGTCGGTTCTTATCCAAATTTATTAGTTTCTTCACTATTCGTGACGGTCCTTTATTTGGGTGGGTGGGATTTATCAATCCCATTCCTTCCGGATCCTGAACAAATTACTCGGAATCTGAGCAATGGAATTTCTGGGGTATTCGATATAATAATAGGTATTACTACTACATTAGCCAAATCTTATTCATTCTTATTCGTTTCTATCACGACAAGATGGACCTTACCCAGAGTGAGAATAGACCAATTGTTAGATCTCGGTTGGAAATTCCTCTTGCCCATTGCTCTGGGAAATCCATTGCTGACAGCTCCATTTCAACTTCCATTATTAGAATAATGTATCGTTTCTATTACTTCCCGATCCATTCCAATCTAATTCTATTCGATCCATAGAAACTGAAGAATTCTCTTAAGGATATCCACCGTATGTTTTCCATGGTGACTGGGTTTCAGAATTATAGTCAACGAGCAATACGAGCTGCGAGGTATACTGGTCAGGGTTTCGTGGTTACTCTGGATCATCTGAATCGTTTACCTATGACTATTCAATATCCTTATGAGAAACCGATTCCATCAGAACGATTCCGTGGACGGATCCACTTCGAGTTCGATAAATGTATTGCTTGTGAAGTATGTGTTCGCGTGTGTCCAATTAATTCGCCTGTTGTTGATTGGGAATTAAAGAAAAGCATCAGAAAAAAACGATTGAAAAGTTATAGCATCGATTTCGGAGTTTGTATCTTCTGCGGAAACTGCGTCGAATATTGCCCGACCAATTGTTTGTCAATGACTGAAGAATATGAACTTTCAACCTATGATCGTCATGAATCGAATTATGATCAAATTGCTTCGGGACGTTTACCTCTATCAGTCTCCCAAGATTCCACAATTCAAACTGTTCCAAGTTCGAGTTACTTATCCAAAGGAGTCATGGAAGGACACCCGAATTCGAGAAATGCTACTCATGCTGCGGATTGAGCCTCTACTCGAAAGATGGATCGATTACTCGGGAGAAATGGATGATTAATTATGGAGATATCTTCATTGGATAGAGATATCTCTATTGGATAGAAATATCCCTATCCTCCCCTGGGAAAGGATAGGACCTCTCCCGGGGAAGGATGGAGAAGTATATGAAGGGGAATGAGGAATAGGAATAGAGAGAAGGAGAGATATAGATAGAGATATATATATATATATATACATTCCATTATTACTGAATAATAGTGTGATAAGAAAAGAATCTAAATGATTGCGCATAATGAATTTACCTGAATCGATCCATGATTTTATTCTGATACTCGTAGAATTAGGTATTCTATCAGGAAGTTCGGGAGTAGTACTACTCGCTAATATAGTCTATTCTGCTTTCCTATTGGGACTAGTTTCTATCTGTATATCCCTTCTATATCTCGTACTGAATGCTGATTTTGTAGCTGCTGCACAATTGCTTATTTATGTAGGAGCTATAAATGTTCTAATTGTATTTGCTGTGATGCTGATTAATAAGTCAAAGGATCCAAATCCTTTTCCTTCTCGGAATGCGGGAGATGGAATTACTTCAGGAGTTTGTATAAGTCTTTTTCTATTGCTAACTATCACGATTCGAAATACGGAATGGTCTGATATACGTACGATTGAACAATCGGAAAGTTTTGTAGGAAAGACTTTGAGAAATAATGTTCAACTTATTGGATCTCAATTGTTAACAAATTTTTTAATTCCGTTCGAACTTCTTTCTATACTTCTTCTAATTGCTTCAGTAGGAGCTATTACCATGGCTCGTCGGGAAGGAACGATCGGAACAGATAAGAATGTTGCTCTACAATCTAAGGATGATTCTTTCTTTTCTCGATCAATCATGACTTTCTAGGAATCCTTCTCATAAATCGATCGCTCAAGTTTCATAGGGAGTTAATCCATCATGCTCGAACATGCACTTATCTCGGGTGCTTATCCTTTTCGCGTCGGTTTTTTTGGATTAATTACAAGTCGAAACATGGTTAGGGCACTTATGTGTCTTGAATTAATCCTTAATGCAGTTAATATAAATCCTGTAACATTCTCTAATTATTTCGACAATCAACGAATAAAGGGAGAAATCTTCTCTATTTCCATTATAGCTATCGCAGCTGCTGAAGCTGCTATTGGATTATCCATTGTTTTAGTTATTTATCGTAATAGAAAATCGGCTCGTATTGATCAATTCGATTTGTTAAAATGGTAATTAATACTGTTACGTATTCAAATGGATCTATATTGAGTTATACGTTATATCTATTTCAATAATTAATTCATATCTATTTCAATAATCGATTATCTAAATAATCATGTTATATCTATCTAAATAGTTATCTGTTCCAATAATAATCCTTATTCCTTACTATGCTCAATTCATTTATTAGTCCTATCGAAAACTGAAATAATTCTCTTTCGTATAATACCTAGTAACGGATCGTAAAGAATGAATGAATTCTAATGAAACTCGGATCTGATTGAATGGAAGGGATAGGGATTGTATCTGGTTCCTGAGAGTGAGAGATAGGGATAAAATCTTATATCCCAACAATTCGAATAATAAATATTCGTGATACGTAAATTTAATGGGAGTAAATAAATCTAATGGCACATTCAGTAAAAATTTATGATACATGTATCGGTTGTACCCAATGTGTAAGAGCCTGCCCGACAGATGTATTGGAAACGATACCCTGGGATGGATGTAAGGCTAATCAAATTGCTTCTGCTCCCAGAACGGAAGACTGTGTGGGTTGTAAGAGATGTGAATCCGCTTGTCCAACAGATTCCTTAAGTGTACGCGTTTATTCAGGAGCCGAGACGACTCGCAGTATGGGTCTAGCTTACTAACCTTCCCATCAAGATGGATTGTTAGATTCATTTCACTTCTGACTCATACTCAATCTTTTTGAGTATGGGTTAGTATATCGATAGTTTTTCTTTTTTTTTTTATTTAAAATGAGCAACTTACCTTGGCTAACGATAATTGTTTTTCTTCCGATCCCTGCAGGCCTATTGCTTCCAATACTTCCTTCCAATGGGAATAGGATAATTCGATGGTATACTTCAGGTATCTGTATACTAGAATTCCTTCTAATAACCTATATATTCCATTGTCACTTCCGTTTCGATGATCAATCGATTCAATTAAGAGAAGATTATAACTGGATAAAATTCATTAACTTTCATTGGAGATCGGGTATTGATGGACTCTCCATGGGGCTTATTTCACTAACAGGATTTGTTACTACTTCAGCAACTCCAGCAGCTTGGCCAGTTACACAAAACACACGGTTATTCTATTTCCTAATGCTAGCAATGTATAGCGGTCAAATAGGATTGTTTGCTTCTCAAGACATTTCACTCTTCTTCTCCATGTGGGAGTTGGAATTGATTCCGGTTTACCTACTTTTATCTATGTGGGGTGGAAAGAGACGTCTATATTCAGCCACAAAGTTCATTCTATACACAGCAGGCGGTTCTATCTTTCTCTTAATAGGAGCTTTAACCATGGGTCTCTATGGAACCGATGGACCCTCATTCGATATCCAGGATCTAACCAACAGGTCATATCCCGTAGCACTCGAAATAGTATTCTACCTAGGGTTTTTAATAGCTTATGCCGTAAAATTACCGATTTATCCTTTTCATACCTGGTTGCCGGACACTCATGGAGAAGCGCATTATAGTACATGTATGCTTCTAGCGGGAATCCTACTAAAGATGGGAGGTTATGGATTGATCCGAATTAATATGGAATTATTGCCTCATGCTCATTCTATATTCGCTCCATGGTTAGTATTATTCGGAGCAGTCCAAATCGTTTATGCATCTCTGATTTCTTTGAGTCAACGTAATCTGAAAAGAAGAATAGCTTATTCATCGATTTCTCATATGGGTTTTGTAATTATTGGAATCGGTTCTTTAACAGATACGGGTCTTAATGGAGCTATATTACAAATGATTTCTCATGGATTAATTGGTGCAGCACTCTTTTTCTTGGCAGGAACTTGTTATGATAGAACACGTACTCTTTCTCTCGACCAACTAGGAGGAATAGCTATTCCAATGCCTAGGGTATTTACTATGTTCAGTATCTTTTCAATGGCATCTCTGGCATTGCCGGGCTTGAGTGGTTTTGTATCAGAATCAATGGTATTCCCAGGAATAATTACTAATCAAAATTATTCCCTCACTTTTAAGGTACTAATTACGGTAATAGAAGCAATTGGTATAATACTAACTCCTATTTATCTGTTATCCATGCTACGTCGAATGTTTTATGGATATAGGAGCTCCAATATCTCAGCTCCATATCTCATAGATTCCGGACCACGAGAGATATTCATTTCGATTCGTCTTTTCCTACCAATAATAGGTATTGGTCTATATCCGAATTTGGTACTGCCTCTATGGAATAGTGAAGTGCTATCTATTCTGGTCCAGTATCCTTCGTAAGAATGTACTACATATAGTACCGATTCATATTCATACATAATTCTCAATATGAATTCTTGTTGATATTCGGGAATTATTTCTATGATTATTCTCCATCATAGAAAGTCTCTTTCTTCCTAATGAATCAATTTCATCAACATCTGAATAAGGAACCGATATTACGATTCCCCATAATGACTCTCATTCATATTCCTTATCGATCACAGAAAATATCCCAATTCTTCCGTAGAATGAAATATATTGGGAATAATTTATATTGTTATTTTCTACAATCAAATTACTGATTCTATATCTATTTCCAGATCGACCATCCATAACTGTGCAAACCAATTCCCGATAGATTAACCCCCGAATGACGAATCCGAACCAGAAAGAATCCCAGAGACGCTACAATTGCAGGCCCTTCTCCCTGCCAACCTTTAGTCATTCTAGTATGCAGATAAATAGCATATATGAGCCAGGTGATTAATGCCCAAGTCTCTTTGGGATCCCAGCTCCGGTAAGATCCCCATGCTTCATTAGCCCATACCGCTCCAGAGAGAATACCGATAGTCAGGAAGGGGAACCCTAAGCTGATAATACGGTAACTCCATCGATCCAATTGTTGGACCAATTGGCACTTGCGGGAATCCATGGATAACGAATAGAAAGTGTTTCTCGAATCACTTTCTATTTGTGTATATAAATGGGAATTCATTCCAGGAAAGAAGAACCAAGTGAATAATTTGGAATCAGTATTGGATATGGAAGAATTTTTTCTTCCATTGAATGAAATAACTAACGAAGATATTGCTAATAGAGATCCACATAGAAGGGTTGCATAGCTTAGTAACATCATACTTACATGCATCATTAACCAATGAGATTGTGGAGCAGGTACTAATAGTGTGGATTGTTGCATTTGTTCGGGAAGACCCAAAGTTGCGAAACCATGGGTCAGCATAGCACCCGGTGCAGTAACTGCACCTAACCAATCATTCTGATTCCTAAGTCCCAGAATTATGTGCAGTAAAGAAAAGCTCCATGAAAGAAACATAGAAGATTCATACAGATTGCTTAATGGTAAATGTTCGGAGTGAACCCGACGGATTATCGAAGATCCCGTTATACGGATGAGAGCAATTGTCATACTTCTTCTACCTAAGCCTCTTAGGTTTTCCATTCTATGGACCGGGTTTACCCAATGAAACAGAGTAGCGAGAGAAGGAGTAATAAAAGAAATGTGAGCGAATATATGCTCCATAGTAATATGCATCATAATGAATAGGATTCAATGAATTAATGAGATTCCATGACTACCGAAGAGTATACATCATTCATTACTCGGAATAGGGAGGTGTCTCTTAGGGAAAATTATTCTTTCCCTGTCGTTCGTATGGAATGTACATCCGGATAATGCCGCTACTCGGATTCGAACCGAGATGCTCTAGCACTGCTTCCTAAGAGCAGCGTGTCTACCTGTTTCACCATAGCGGCTTGTTAGGAGTAATAATAGCATATTCCTTGGTAGAGCGTCAATCTTCCATCCTTTCTGGATGGAATGGATATGTGTCCGAAGGGGACCACTATGGAGTTGGATCGGTAATTTAATATTATATCTCTATAACGGAATATAGCGCAGCTTGGTAGCGTGCCATCTTGGGGTGATGGAGGTCGCAGGTTCAAATCCTGCTATTCCGATAAGGGGGTAATAATATTCCGCGTCGTCTTTGGCATATCATAAAGAGTCTTTTCGACTCAACGAGATCAAAAAGCTTTAATATCTATTAGGAAAAGATTCCATCACAGAAATCATCCCATAATTCACTCTATATGGATCCATGTACAATGAAACGGGTCCATGTCAATCATGCCGGTTATGCAGGCTCTTTTTACCAACCGTACATTTTATGAGGGATGGGAGAAGGGAGGGTATCCTACCAATGTGTGAATAAAAAACACACCGATAAACCCTAAAAGGATCGACATGATGGACATTCATGATAAGGATAATCCTCTTCCTATCACACGCTCAATTACATTGCACTACAGTCCCATGATCCACGAGAAAGACGGAATCCAATGCCTATTCTGAACCTCAATATCAATAATGGAACTATAAAACTTCCCTTCCCTCAGAGAATCTAATGCTTCTGAAGAAAGAATGAGTTAATTGGTTGGAAATATTGACGAAGCAGGAGTAATGGTATATGAACCTTTTCACTCATCACTAATTCTGAATGATCTAAATTCTCCGAGTTACAAAATATTTATGAAGCACCGAAATAAAATTGATCCTTGTAATTCTTTAATAAATAATTCTTTAATAAAATCTGGGTCTTCATCCACATGGAGTGGAGCTTTTGATCCTATCTACTTTCGATCCTATCTATACAAAATGGTTTGTCTCTCGCACTATCAGGAATGAAACTTCGCATTTCGGGATTCCTATCAATCGAACAACTAATGGATCTGCTATTTAAGTTCGATTTCGTAACTGATGGTTGAAAATCCTTCTGGAATTTCATTCTATTATTACTCATCATTCCTAGTACTAATATTAATGATTAAGCATTTTGAATTTCCATAGATATTCCTGGGGTATTAGTAATACAATGAATATCATGCAGTGTCTCTCGGAGTTGGGATGTTACTCGGGCAATTCGAATATCTATGGGTATTGAGAATGATGAATCTTCGATTATTTCCGAGATGTAACGGAAGCAGTGAATATTCAGCATACTCATCCCCGAGATGGGACGGAAGCAGCTGATACTGGACATAATTATTCCCGAGATGGAATGAAAGAAAGTAGTGAGTATTTGACATAAATATTCCGAGATTGAATGAAAGTGGCAGGTATTCAACATCGGGTCGAAAAAGATAGTTAGTAGCTTCAGGCAAATCTTTATGGGGGTCAGGGTATCGCTAGGGGAAGGGAGTTATCAATATTCCGAAAAACCACCCGTATAACAAAAAGGAGGATCTTTCATTGGTAAGAACCAATATGGAGAAGTACATATTATTCGGAATCGGATTCGGGGTATGTAGGGTCTTCCCCTTTCCTAGAAATTATGGAATTCCTTCTGAGTCATTTGTCTATAAGCATTTCCAAAATATTGTAGGAACTACTAGAAACCCTACATACTCCATATTCTTCTACCGGATAAGAATCAATCTTTAATGACATTACTTCTTAATATAGTAATTCTTTCCCAATATCGAGAATGAATATTAGAAATGAGTATTAGGGATAAATATTAGAGATGATTAAGTGGATATCAAATTCTCCCCTTTTCTTTCTATTCCGAATCGCACGAAGAAAGTTCTATAGTCGAAATAAATTCTATAGTTATATTACATTCAACGAGCATCTTTCAGAAACGAAACAGAATAACAACTCCATATCTCACTCTCACGGGATGTATTATTCTAATTATCGAAAAATCTTCATTGATCCGATTCGGAGAGTTTATCATTTGTTATATAATAAAAACTTTTCGAACGACCGGTCAAGATGGATCGGGCTAAAGAAAGAGCTTTTAATGCGATCTTATTAGTCTTATCCTTCCAAACATTCTTACGGATCCTCTTCTTCGATCTGGAGGTACGTTTCTTTGGAACTGCCATAATGAAGGATAACCCTTAGTTTTCTTATTGAAACAAATGATATAACTATATTGATATGTATTAATAGAATTAATAGAATTAGTAGGATTGAATTAAAGGATCATGTTTCCTATGTATCACGAATCGTTCTATTAATAATTATTGATTCATTCCCAATAGCAATTCTTTCAATTAATCGATTCTTTTCCGTTCAAACAAATGGAATCCACTACAAATCGAACCAAATCCTGTCTGTATCCCGATTTTCTTCGTGTCTTTTTCTTAGAATGTATCTTACGAATCGTTATCTTGTTCTCGACGCAGGGATGTAAGATCCTTCCCTTAACCATTGCATCGCTCAACCAGGGATGTCCAAGATTAATACCAGATCCATGACAAATCAAGAGCACCCGATGGATTAGTATTTTCGTATTCGGGTCTGATATATTGGGTTTCAATGATGCGAAGTGACGAACGTCATAAAATCTCCCTGGTTCCACTCGGAGTTGTTTCCCTCCGGTGTCAATTATTGCATATGTACTCATTATGATACTCGTTGTATATAAGAAGATTCTCTAGAATAAATAGATCGATCCGAAATCGAATAACTGGGACTCGAATAAGTATCTCCAACGGTTTTGATTTTTGTCAAGTTTTGTAATGAATAACCAATCAATACTAATGGCATATGGATTAATAATCTTAATAGGAAGGTTGATTCAACCCGATTAAGAATTATGTGGATACATAATGAAGAATTCTATCTTTTATACATCGAATTCATCTATTTATCCATATCTCATTCCTCCAATTCACCATACATCCGGACTAGTACTAACAATAGAATTCTTAATCCAATCCCGAATAGTCTATGGAATTATTATATAAATATGCTCGGATCGTTCCTTTATGTCCATTGGTAGCTTCCGGCTCCGTGGGATTGGGATTGTTTATTTTCCCGAAAGCGACTAAGAGTCTTCGTCGTGCATGTGCTATTCTCAGTATTCCTTCACTAAGTGTAGCTATGTTTATTTCTTCCAATCTTTTTTGGCAACAGATTGTTGGTCATCTTACTTATCAATATTCTTGGTCGTGGATTCTCAATAATAATATCTCTTCAGAAGTGGGTTTTTTAGTCGATCCACTCACCTCCATCATGCTAATACTAGTCACTACTGTAGGCATTCCGGTTATGATTCACAGTGATAGTTACATGTGTCACGACCAGGGATATGTAAGGTTCCTCGTTTATTCGAGTCTTTCCACTGCTTCTATGCTGGGATTAGTTCTTAGTCCTAATCCGATACAGATCCATGTATTTTGGGAATTAGTAGGGATGTGCTCTTATCTGTTGATCGGTTTCTGGTTCACTCGACCTAGTGCAGCCAATGCTTGTCAAAAGGCTTTCGTAACGAATCGTATAGGGGATTTTGGCTTATTATTAGGTATATCGGGTATCTATTGGATAACGGGTAGTTTTGAGATCCATGAATTATCTGATCGATTCCACGAGTTGATCGAGAACAATAGTATTAGTCCTTTCTTCGCCAATACATGTGCCCTTCTATTACTACTAGGTTCCGTAGCTAAGTCTGCACAAATCCCACTCCACGTATGGTTGCCCGATGCAATGGAAGGACCTACTCCTATTTCAGCTCTCATACATGCTGCTACTATGGTAGCAGCGGGAATTTTTCTTGTAGCTCGAATGTTCGATTTCTTTGAAGCCCCACCCTTTACAATGAATGTCATCTCTCGGGTAGGTGGAGCAACAGCTCTATTGGGAGCTATCCTAGCTCTCGCCCAAAAGGATCTCAAGAAGGGTCTAGCTTATTCCACTATGTCTCAGTTGGGATACATGATGCTAGCCTTAGGTATTGGTTCTTACCGAGCCGCTTCGTTTCATCCCATTACACATGCTTATTCTAAGGCCTTATTGTTCCTCGGATCCGGTTCAGTGATTCATTCAATGGAAACTATTGTTGGATATTCTCCCGATAAGAGTCAGAATATGATTCTTATGGGTGGTTTACGAAAGTATATGCCAATTACTGGAACTACTCTTCTTCCAGGTACTCTTTCCCTTTGCGGTATTCCGCCCTTTGCTTGCTTTTGGTCCAAAGACGAAATCATCGTGGATAGTTGGTTATGTTCACCTTTTTTAGGATGGATAGCCTCGTTCACAGCGGGCTTAACTGCGTTTTATATGTTCCGTATATATTCTATTACTCCCGAAGGAAGTTTCCGTGCCAATAATACTAGTAATTATTCTTCCGAATCATTCACGAATAATTCTATTTGGGGTAATAACCAGAAAGAATCGATCCATCAAAAGATAGGTTTGATTTCTTTATCATCCATACGGGATGAAGCTATTTCAGAAGGATCTTCAAGAAAGACTCATATATCTGATGGAGGTATCCCAGCAGATTGCAGTCCCACGTATTATTTCCGGAAGGAGGAGTCCCTGTATCCTAAAGAATCGGATATTTCGATGTTATTACCCCTAATTCTATTGGCAATACCAACTCTGCTTATTGGATTCATAGGAGTTTCTTCCCCTCGAACAGAAACCGGTCTCGATTATTCATCCGATTGGCTAGCCCCCCTTATGAATTCTTCTAATGGAAATTCCGAAGGTTGGTCAGAATTCCTAACAAATTCCATTCCTTCGGTTACTATATCACTAGTTGGAATACTTATTTCTTCCATATCATACGGACCCCTAGCTATATCCCCGCGGGAACTGAAGAAGGATATTGATCCCATAGCAGAAGGATCTTCGGGTTACTTCTTGAGTCTCATTCAGGATTGGTCGTACAATCGGGGTTATATCGATAACTACTATGACATGATTTTTGTGAAAGGTATACGTCTCTCGAGTAATTACATTTATCTTTTCGATCGATGGATAATCGATGGAATCGTTAACGGTATTGGTATTTCGAGCCTTTTCGGAGGCGAAGGTGCGAAATACGGGGTGGGCGGGAGAGTATCTTCTTATTCATTCGGATCAATGATTGGTATTATCCCATTGTTAACTGTTATAATTCCTATTTATAAGAATGATATCCCTTATATAAGAATACTGTGACTATTTTACTATGTTTCTCGGAAAAGGAGAAATAGAAACTAGTGATTGGTGATTGATCGATATACATCTTGGGGGGGGGGGGGGGCTGGTGCGGAAGATCCTGGTCATGGTTGATCGCCTCCCCCCGTTCCGGAGGCTCTATTCGGGGAGGCGAAGGGGATTGCTATCACTACCTTTTCCCCCTATAATAAAGGTTAGGGTGTACGCGAGGTTCATGGAGTCCCGAAGAAAGCTTTGGGTCTTCGAACAGTTAACGCCCTATAGGTTATGGGGCGGCTCAAGGAACGGGG